GTTGCAATTTTTCGTGGGGGGGGATTTCAAATTTAATGAGATTTTGAAAGGAGGGTTCATTTAATTGAAAATGAAAATGAAATAACTAAAGTTTTATCTTTTGCTGAAGAAGTTTTGATAGCTACGGATCACAAAAAACACTAAAATCATAACAGAAAAAAGCATTGTGGAAAAATCGATAGTTTCTTTTTTAGTTCCGAAAATGAAACTAAAATTCAAATAGAAAAATAAAAAGAATGTAAATAGTCTTTCTTCTTTTTGTTGTTGCTTGAATATTTTATATTCAATTGAATATAATAAATAACAAGCATTTTTGTTTTCAAATCAAATAAATCATTATTTATCTATAATTCGTTGGAACAAAAAAAGGGGCCCGGCTAGGTACTGACCAGGCCAGGCCATCAGAATAAGAAGGGCCTTTCGAACAAAATCAACACAAAGATGTCTTCTTTTTTTTCTTTATTTTTATTTATAGGCTCGTTCGAGCCCTTCCTTTATCTAAAAGAAATTCCTGATTTGTATATCTCTATAGAATAGAGAAAGAAAGACTCCTTACATTATGTGTAATGTAGTAATTCTCTTTTTCAATTGGGAGAGATGGCTGAGTGGACTAAAGCGGCGGATTGCTAATCCGTTGTACGAGTTATTCGTACCGAGGGTTCGAATCCCTCTCTTTCCGGTTCCGTTGATGACTTGATTTATTTATTTATTTTATTTTTTTGCAAATTTTTGAAATCTTAGTTAAACGTGTGGAATAGATAAAATCCTAAGAAAATTTGAAAATTAACCAAGGAAAAACCCCTTGCATTTTATTCTTCACGTCCAGGATTACGTCCTGGATCATTAGATAGGAATCCAAAGATGAAGAGAGAAACAAAAAATATCACTACGGTATAAACGAAGAGTTTCAGAGTAAGCATTACACAATCTCCAAGATGATTTTTTTTGAAAAAAAAAAAGAGAATAGATCTTCCATTTTTATACCACATATCCTATTTTGACACCAAGAAATGAGGTTTTTCTAGAAATAGAAATGAATTGTCAGAAATTCATTTGGAATAAGAGTTTTTCATTAACAAAAATTTCTTTCATATCCAAATTCCATATTGTGGGAGACCCTAATATAATATAATTAATATAATAGGGTTAGGGTCTTTCACTGGAAAAGGGTCAAAAAAAGGAGGAAATGGGGGAAGCCGGATTTATGGCGACTATCCAAGAATTTCAATGTGTGAATCGAGGGTTCAGACTCTAAAACTTATCTGATTTTATCAATTGTTAGAGAATTTTTTCTCGAAGAAATCATGAATTTTCTAGGATATTATTAAGGATCTCATCGAAAACTTACAGCAGCTTGCCAAACAAAGGCTAAGAGAAAAAAAAACAGAGGTATGACTGGCATAACATCTACGATTGGATTCAAAAAAGCATAGGCTTCGGGCAATTTGCCGAAGAAAAAACTACTCGAATAAAGGGCAGAATTAAGACAAATACAGATCAAACTAAAGATATTAAGCATAACAGACATTTTGTTCTTGGAGATAATTGCATTTTGATTGAATTATTGATATAAGGAAGAAAGGAAGTAAGGTATACAAAAAATCCTTCTTTTTCTTTGAACCCACCCAATCAAAAATCCTCCTTTTCTCAAAGGAGAATAGAATAAATCATACTTTCATACAATATCTTAATTGAATTATATGTAATGATCAATAAATTAAGTTGAATTCTATATCTATATGGATTAAAATCCTAGTAATAATCTATTCTATAGATATTTGGACTGGAGTTGACAAACAACCAATAACAATATTATTGTTTCTTAGTGTAGATTAGAAATTGATAATGGGGCGTGGCCAAGTGGTAAGGCAACGGGTTTTGGTCCCGCTATTCGGAGGTTCGAATCCTTCCGTCCCAGAGCCATATCCATTTTTTTTAGAATTTGAGAAAAAAGATTGTTTTCTTGAACAACTTTTTGTTTAAAGTCTAATTTTAGATGGAATGCGATTCTTTTATATCTTATACGAATCATATCTTTTTTCACAAACTGAACTGAATCGAGTTCAAATGACACGCATCGGGACCTAAATCTATTTTTTATCAGGTAAGATGAGAACATGGATCAAAACAAAAGAGTTTGAATTCAAAAAAGTTGGGTGGGCTTTTCATCATATGTTCATTCCCTTTGATATTTAGGGAAGTTAGTTACTTGGAAAAACTTCCCATCCCATATCTATTTGAATTTTCAATGATGGATGTATTTTGAATCGAGATGCAAAAGAATCTATATTCCCTATCTCTTATTATTTATCCCGTAAATGAGGGAGTCTAATTAGTAATTTTCTTTTTCTCGAGATCTCTGAATTCGAAACAAGAGCGAGTTCTTGGTACTAATTAAATTCAATCAATAGGACTAAGTCTCTTAGTGGGTTAGACTAAAGCTTGACTAAATTTGGACTTATTGTTTGTCTTTGTAACTAGACAAGTAATTTCCCATACCGGATCAGGATTCCTTTTTTATGCTCTATCATTCCCATAGAAAGAATAGGGGAGTGGGTAGGAGATAATCAGTATTAATTTAAATATCTGTTCAAATCTCATTAACAAATGATCCAAAAACATATTTATATATGTTATGGAATCGATGTATTTTCTTTGAATCTCGTTTTTTTATTTTATTTAGGTATTTTTTTGTTTGGCTATAATGAACAATTGTAAATCTATGTAACGATTGGATTGAGGCAGGGGTGATTTATCCTATCCCTTTTATTCACTTTATGACAAGATTCGATTATTGAAATATTACTCAACCCCATGTTAAACAAAATACATCTAAAATATGGAAATGTTTAGCTTATATGTATGTATCGTTCTATTTCAATGACAATAGTCTTTCGGTTTTTGTGAAAAAGGTTTGGGATCCCTTAAATTTTGGAAACTCAAATTCGTTCAATTTAGTATTATAGAATATCTATAACAGTGACAATTGTTCAGTCTAGTTGATAGATACGAAAACCCCTCTCTATTTTTTCGATTTTGATTTTTGCAATCAGATGAAAAGAATAAAGATTCAAATCTTACCTTACATCAGTTTTTTATCCATCTCATGAAAAAAATGGGATTTCTTTCTTCTTTTCTGTGATCTATTTATCTAGTTGAAATCAGCGATGGGTCAATTAAAAAAAAAAGACTTATCTTTTAATGATGTCTAAATAGGAACCTTTTTCCATTCGAAATAGTTTTCAAAAATATTTCGAATGATTCCTTGTAAGTTGAACCTTTGGTACTCAAAAAGTAGGAAATAGGTCAATCTATCCTATTGAGTCACTTGAAGTTGCAGACTCAAAAATAACTTATTTATTTATTCGTTTATCTATTTCTTTATATATATGTTAAAGATGGTGTCTTGCTAAGACTTCTTCAGAAAAATCTTTACACATATCATATATAGAAGAAAAAGTCTAGATTACACGATGTCTATGTACAACTGAACCAATGACTATTCATGATTCCATGATTGAATCAATTTCATACCGGTTCCAAATTAGAGGAATGTTATGGTAAAACTTCGTTTGAAACGATATGGTAGAAAGCAACGTGCGACTTGAAGGACAGATCCGTTGTGGATTTTTACATCCGCTATTTTATATTTAATATTTATATAGGAATGAAGGTGCTCTTGGCTCGACATCGTTTGTTCTGTTCCACTTGAACCCTTCGTTTTTTGTTGGGTTGTAAATAGTCAACGATGGAGCTCGAGTAGAAAGGATTAATTCATTTCTCGGGGGCAAGGATCTAGGGTTAATGCCAATCAATAAATTGGAACAACTTCGTAAATATATCTTCGATATAGAAATGGAAAGGATCCAATTTGAGCAAGTTTCCAATTCAAAAGCAAAAACTGTTGGAATTGATCAAAGGTTTTCGATCCAAAGTGTATCACGCGGGAATCAACTGTCCGTAGGATTCTTTGATAGAAAGAGAAATCACAAAAAAGGGTATGTTGCTGCCATTTTGAAAGGATTAAGAAGCACCGAAGTAATGTCTAAACCCAATGATTTAAAACAAAGATAAAGGATCCCAGAACAAGGAAACACCATTTTAATTGTCTCGATAGTCTCAATAACTGGATCAGACTGAAGAATCAAAATAGAATTTTAAACGAGACAAACAAAAGGGGGTAAAGACCACTCAATAAATGAAATTGATTAAAGATTTTTTCCTTTAAGCTATTTGAGAGTTATCCAACTTGAGTTATGAGTACGAATGGTTTCTTTTTCATTTTCAGGAAGGAAGAAGAAAAAAAAGACTTAAATCATAGTCTAATTGATTTTATAGGCTCATTTGTCATTTATTAGAATTCCATACATAGACAAAACTGCGAATCAAATCATTTTTTCTCGAGCCGTACGAGGAGAAAACTTCCTATACGTTTCTAGGGGGGGTATTGTTCATCTACATCTATCCCAATGAGCCGTCTATCGAATCGTTGCAATTGATGTTCGATCCCGAAGAGAAGGAAAAGATCTTCGAAAAGTGGGTTTTTATGATCCACTGAAGAATCAAACTTATTTAAATGTTCCTGCTATTCTATATTTCCTTGAAAAGGGTGCTCAACCTACAGGAACTGTTCAGGATATTTTAAAGAAGGCAGAAGTTTTTAAGGAACTTCGACCTAATCAAACGAAATTCAATTAAAGAAATACCAAGGGGGGGGGTAGTGATTTGTATATAACTTTGTATAACTTTTCTCTACTATTTTTTTATTTCCCCCCTTAATCCTGCTTTATTCGTATCTATTTCTCATTGCTTCTGTCGAATTCCATTCCATGGTCGATAACAACAAAACCTTAGTTTATTGATCATATAAATCTCAAATTCGGACATTTCATTTCTTTCAATTATGTGGTTTTCGTTGGAATTTGACTAACCAACAAGGAATCCAGTTTGCTTATTCCACTTAGATTGATGAAATACATTTCAAATCCGATATTTTTTTT